GTGATACATGTACCTTCTATTTCTCCGAGCAAAGCTCTTCGCATTGCAATGCCTATTGTATCGGCTTGACCTTTCATAAGTGGGGCCAGAATAAAGCGTCCATAATAAAGACGCTTACTGTCTGCTCTTGATTCAACACACTTCCACTGTAGTGTCCGAGTAGATACTGTTACTTTCTCTCGAACCATAGTATATTATTTGATCAAATCATTGAATTATTTATTTCTCTTGAAATCTCTTCAATGTTTATTTTTACACACGTCTTTTTTTAGGAGGCCTACAGCCATTATGTGGCATAGGAGTTACATCCCGTATGAAACTTAATAGTATACCACTTCTACGAATAGCTCTTAATGCCGCATCTCTTCCGAGACCCGGGCCTTTTATCATAACTTCTGCTCGTTGCATACCTTGATCCACTACTGTCCGAATAGCATTTCCTGCTGCGGTTTGAGCGGCAAATGGTGTACCCCTTCTTGTACCCTTGAATCCACAAGCCCCGGCAGAGGACCAAGAAATTACTCGACCCCGTACATCTGTAACAGTCACAATGGTATTGTTGAAACTTGCTTGAACATGAATAACTCCCTTGGGGATTCTACGTGTATTCTTACGTGAACCAATACGTCTATTTCTACGCGAACCAATTTTTGGTATAGGTTTTGCCATATTTTATCATCTCATAAATATAAGTCAGAGATATATGGATATATCCATTTCATGTCAAAACAGATCCTTATTCTTTTTTTTTTTTTTTTTTTTACTTAATTTATTTTATTTATTTATTTGTACATCTGTACATCGGGTCCTTTAGATTTCGAGAGTCTTTTTGTTTTAGAAAGATTATCCTTGTCTTTGTTTATGTCTCGGGTTAGAACAAATTACTATAATTCGTCCCCGCCTACGGATCAATCGACATTTTTCACAAATTTTACGAACGGAGGCCCTTATTTTCATATTTGTCATTCCTTTTTTTAATTCCGAATCTACTTATTGGAAGAAAATAAGTTTCTTGAAATTTTGAATTTCGAATTGTATCCTCACGAAAGAATGTTGAAATTGAAAAAACCGCCTAATCATTCAAGTCTTTGCTTTGGAGTCTCTAAATTATACGCCCTTTGGTTGAATCATAAGGACTTACCTCAATTTTTAGTCTATTTCCTGGTAGTATACGTATAAAACTACATGAAATCCTTTACGAAACAAAAACCAGAATAATTTTTTTGTTATCTAAACGAATCCGGAAGATACATACCATCGGTAAGTTGTTCAGTAATTAAACCCTCATGAATCCATTTTTGTTGTTTCATTCCAGGTAAAACCGCTTTGAAGTATCAACTAATGTTAATGTAAGAGGGATAATATTATAAACTTGTCCTTTCTCTTTTTTCACAAATATGACCGTGTCGGCTATTAGAAAGATTACCATATATAACACAAAATTTCTCCGCCGATTCCTTCTAGTCGAGCCTTTCGGTCTGTCATTATACCTCGAGAAGTAGAAAGAATTACAACCCCCATTCCGCCTAAAATTCTAGGAATTCGTTGATAGTTAGAATATATTCGTAGACCGGGTCGACTGATCCGTTTTAAATTTAAAACAGTTCTATATGGTCCTTTCCTATTTCTTCTATGTCGTAGGGTTAAAACCAAAAAATATTTATTGCTTTCTTGATGTTTTCTCACGTTTTCAATAAAACCCTCTTGTAAAAGGATTTTAACAATATTTTCAGTGATGTTAGTAGATGGTATTCGAACTGTTCTTTTTTTATTCATGTCAGCATTTCGTATAGAGGTTATTATGTCAGCAATAGTGTCTTTACTCATGATAAACTAAGATTTTTGTTTCCCCCGAATTTTGATATAATCAACATGCTCTTTTTCTTTTTTTCTTAATTTTTTAATATTTATGAATTATTTTTTTTTTAAATATTTATGAATTATTAAAGATATATACGTGATAGATAAACAATTTACTAATTAATTAAATTAATTTAATCAATTTCATTCAAATACTATATTTAGGTCTTCCCCTATAATACTTCAGGTGCTAATGAAACTATTTTAGTGAAATTTAACTGTCTTAATTCCCGGGCGATCGCGCCGAAAATTCGGGTTCCTTTTGGATTTCCTTCTTGATCAATAACAACCGCAGCGTTGTCATCATATCGTATTATCATACCGTTGTCGCGTTTGAGTTCTTTACAAGTACGTACAATGACAGCTCGGACCACTTCTGATCTTTCTAGAGGTGTATTTGGTACTGCTTCCTTGATTACAGCAACAATAATGTCACCAATATGAGCATATCGTCGATTACTAGCTCCTATGATTCGAATACACATCAATTCTCGGGCCCCGCTGTTATCCGCTACATTCAAATGGGTTTGAGGTTGAATCATATCATTTTTTTTTTATCGGTTTTTTCTTTTTCAATGCAAAGGTATAAATAAAAAAAAAGAAATATTATTTGTTCAAAACAAGAAAAGAAACCTGCAATTGTTTTTTTTTTCATCCCCAAAACCCCTTTTGTTTGTTTCTACATTCCTATCCAGAAAGAATGAATTGAGTTCGTATAGGCATTTTAGATGCCGCTATTGAAATAGCCCTTCTAGCTATATTTTCTGCTACTCCGCTCATTTCATAAAGTATTCTACCGGGTTTAACGACAGCTACCCAATATTCGGGAGATCCTTTCCCCGAACCCATACGTGTTTCTGTAGGTCTTACTGTAACAGGTTTGTCTGGAAATATGCGTACCCATATTTTTCCACCGCGGCGTGCATTTCGTGTCATTGCTCGCCGCCCTGCTTCTATTTGTCTAGATGTGATCCAAGCGGGTTCAAGCGCTTGAAGAGCATATCTACCGAAGCAAATACGATTACCTCGATAAGATATTCCTTTCATTCTTCCTCTGTGTTGTTTACGGAATCTGGTTCTTTTGGGGTTATAGTTGATGGTTGTTTAGCAATTCCATCCATCTCTACTACAGAACCGGACACGAGAGTTTCTTCTCATCCAGCTCCTCGCGAATTAAACAATTAAAAATAATTAAACAAAAAAAAATACACGGTTAATAATATATGGAATCGTGGGATTCTTTGAAATTTGATCTAATCGATTATAAATTAGAGATTTTTTGTGGTTTAATATAGAATTTAACACGTATTCTATTTATAGATAATGTCGTTTTGGTAGAACGCTATAATGAATCTTTATTTTGTTTTTCCTTTTATTTCGAATAGACTAAAATTTAGAAATAAAAAAAAAATTCGCGGGCGAATATTTACTCTTTCAACATTCAGTTGTAAGATTAGTCTATGACATGACCTCTCAGAATAAATGAATAGGTTTCTGGTTCGTTCCGCCATCCTACTCAATGAATCATTAGGATTCGTTTTCAATAGAATCTTATGCATTCACAGGTTCTGTCGTTCCCACCACTTCTCGATTAATGATTAGGTCTGAATTTTACAACGGAGCCTCCAATTAAATTTATTCTTGAGTCAACCTTCTCAGTCTTTATTGGCTCGGGGCTCTTGATTTTTTGTTCTATGCACGGATTTGTCTAATTATGGATCAATCAGTATTGATGCTTTATTACATTCCCTTTATATGAGATGACTCATAGACCTTACATATTGGAATTATATATCATTAATATTCTTTTTCTATCTTTCTCTCACCCTTCCATTTATCTGTATACTTTATATTGCTTTACAACCCATAATATATTGCTTTACAACCCATAATCAGATTGTTTTTTTTTTTTGTTTATGTAAAAAAGATTTCAGTTGCTACAATGATATGACTTATATATCATATCTTGACTGGTTCTTTCTATCCAGATAACACGAAGTGATGAGTTGGTTATTAGTTCTATAGTTATCAGTTTGTACTATGGGCTGTCCATTTTTTTGAATCCCAACCCTAAAAAAACCAACGAGTCACACACTAAGCATAGCAATTATATCAAATGATTAATCGAATTTTTATTCAACCTTATAGAATTGTTCTTTTTTTTTTTTATTATTTACCAGAAAAAGAATGAAAGAGTTTGCCATTTTTTGTTTTATCACCAGATATAACTAAATATAAGTCAAGTAAGTTCTTATTATTCCTCGTCTACAAATATCCAAATTTTGATGCCTAATACCCCATAGATAGTTCGAACTGCATAGGAACAATAATCAATTTTAGCTCGAATGGTTTGTAGAGGAACTCTACCTTCTCGGATCCATTCAACACGTGCAATTTCTTTTCCGTCGATACGCCCTGCAATTTGTACTTGAATCCCTTTTGTACCTGCCTGTTCAGTTAATTCAATAGCTTTTTTCATTGCTTTGCGAAATGAAACTCTATTCTTTAATTGTCCGGCTATAAATTCTGCAAGAATATTTGGGTGCCCGTAAGGATTTGCAATTCTTGTAATAGCAATGTTGAGTTTTCGGTTTACACAATTGAGTTCTTTTTGTACATGCGTCTGTAATTCTTCGATTCTTCGAGTCCTGTCTTCTATTAATAACTTGGGGAATCCCATATAGATTATGACCTGAATCAAATCGATTCTTTTTTGAATCTCTATACGTGCAATTCCCTCTACATTAGAGGATATTTTCATATTATTTTGCACATAATTTTTGATACAATCTCGTATTTTTTGATCTTCTTGTAGATCCTTTGAATAATTTTTTGGTTGTGCAAACCAAAGAGAATGATGACCTTGGGTTGCACCAAGTCTAAAACCAAGTGGATTTATTTTTTGTCCCATAATCCCCCACTACTATATATATCGTGAAACGTGACATCTGTTTGTATTTTTTTTTTATTCATTTCGATTTTTTTTAAGCATAACATAATATAGCGTATTTGTATTTTTTATAATATAAAATATTCTTCCTTTAAGTATTCCTCAGCTCTAATTTATAGAATTTCCTTTTATCTATTTCTTCCTCTTCATCTAAAGATATATCTTTCAATACAATAGTTATATGACAAGT